TTATTATCAGAAAATGACAAAAATTCGATTATTATAGGCTCAAAGCTTATATTATAGACTCAAAAAATTAATTAGTACAAAAATCGATAGATAATAGAATAAATAGAAAAAAAGATAAGACGAGATTCGCCCACCTCCAATATATTTTAATCCTTCTCCTATAAAGAAACTTGCAATACCAGTACCATTTATGATTCCATCAATTATACATTTATCAAAAAAAGAAGTTAATTGAGATAATTTTCTTATACTTCTGGTAAAGATTCTTGTATAAAACAAGTCTATGTAACCTCGATTATATGACCAATTATATATCACATTAATTATTGGATCCAATAGAATTCTCTTAGAACCCATTTTTACAAAAGAGTTAATTAAATAAAAACTTTGGAAAGATGAATAAATAGATCCATAAAAAAAGGATGCTATACATATTCCAAAAAAAGCTATACTTACTGAATAAATTGCATTTGTTATAAATTCATACCAATCCACAGAAGAATGGGAATTTGTATGAAAAAAGCTTTCTGATGGAGCTAACCATTTTGATAGTAAATCAAAATCGATTATTCTTTGATCAAAAGGAATTCCAATGGATCCAATGAACAAAGTAAATAGTACCAACACAAGCATTGGAAATAACATAGTATTATCGGATTCGTGAGGGTAGATAAAAGTATGTTTTTTTCCAAAATTAGTACTAAAGTGTCGCATCTTATTTATTACACTGGCATCAAGTTTATATCTATTTCTTGAAAAAAAAGAAACCCTTTCATTACTATTTGTTGTTGATAAAAGTAAATTATTTTGAATTAATTTTGGTGCTGTTTTTCCCCACAAGGATATTGTATATAGGGAACCATTTTGAATTCCACTGTAATTTTTTAAATGAACATGGAAATATCCCTCAAAAGTAAGTAAATACATACGAAACATATAAAATGCAGTTAACCCCGCTGTGAAAAACGCTATTATTGCGAAGATTGGTGAATACAACCAACTATCATTAAGAATTTCATCTTTTGACCAAAAACAAGCAAGAGGTGGAATACCACAAAGAGAAAGTGTACCCAATAAAAAGGTCATTTTTGTAACTGGAACATATTTTCTTAAGCCACCCATAAGAGCCATATTCTGGCTTTTATCTGGTGAATATCCAACAATGGGTTCCATTGAATGAATAATGGATCCGGACCCCAAAAACAATAATGCTTTCGTATAGGCATGAGTGATCAAATGAAACAAAGCTGCTCTATAAGAACCCATACCTAGAGCTAACATCATATAACCCAATTGAGACATTGTAGAATAGGCTAAACCTCTTTTAATATCTCTTTGGGCAAGAGCCAAAGTAGCTCCTAATAGTAGTGTTATTACACCGATAACAGAAATGAAATTCATTATGTAAGGTATAACTGTGAAAAGTGGAAAAAGCCGAGCTACAAGAAAAATTCCCGCTGCTACCATAGTAGCAGCATGTATAAGAGCCGAAATAGGAGTAGGTCCTTCCATGGCATCGGGTAACCATACATGAAGGGGGAATTGTGCGGATTTAGCAACTGCACCAAGGAATAATAGGAAAGCACATAGAGTAGCAAATAAAGAATTGACCCCGTTATTATGGATCAATTTATTAAATGTTTCGAATAAATCCCGAAATTCGAAACTACCAGTCATCCAATAAAAACCTAAGATTCCTAATAATAATCCAAAGTCCCCTACACGATTAGTTATAAAAGCTTTTTGACAAGCATTTGCTGCAATTGGTCGTGTAAACCAAAACCCTATTAACAAATAGGAACACATTCCCACCAGTTCCCAAAAAATATAAATTTGTATCAAATTAGAACTAATAACTAATCCCAACATGGAAGCATTGAAAAAACTCAGATAAGAAAAAAATCTTAAATATCCCTGATCGTGAGACATATAATTGTCGCTATAAATAAGAACCATGAGTCCAACAGTAGTTATTAATATTGACATAATGGAAGTAAGTGGATCGATTAAGTATCCGAACTCTAATGAAAAATCATTATTGATAGTCCAAGACCATAGATATTGATAAATAAAACTTCCACTTATTTGCTGAATGGATAAATTGACTGAAAAAGCTAAAGCTATACTTAGGAATAAAACACTAAAAAAGGCCCATATACGACGAATATTTTTTGTTGCTGTTGGAACAAGCAGGAGTCCAAATCCTATTGACATAGTAACAGGAAGTGGAAGTAAAGGTATTATCCACGCATATTGATATGTATGTTCCATAATAAAACGAATTTTTTATTTTTTTATTCTTATGAATTGTTATTATCTCCGATTAACTAATTCTGATATCTTTTGTAAGGAACAAAGATAAAAGAAATCAATAAAAAAAGATATGAAAAAACTCAACTATTTTTATTCTTAATTATTCAACTTTTCTCATATTTTCAAAAATGCAAAAAGTTCCAATTTGGTTGATCAAAGAATATGACCAAATGATTGGTCAAGATTATTACTTAGTTATTAACTAAGTAATAATTTTGATTAATATATGGAATATGATATTTTTTATGATTGTATTATCCTGATGATTTATAACAATATAGTATAGTAAAAAAAAAGTTATACAAAAAAGAATACTTGGTTCGAATATGTACGGGTCTGGTATCTGTTAATAATCGGATTCAACCAAATAGCCAAAACTTATGTTTATTGTGAATCTTATGATATTCTTTATCTTACCTTATGATATTCTTTATCTTACCTCGCAATAATCCATCACTAAGATTATTCTTATTTGGTAATATCTTGTTTAAGAGGTTAATTACTAACCTTAAATGAAATTGAATTAACTTACGGACAAACATTCTGAATTTGATTAATTAATAGGAAAAATGATATTAATTTTTTTAATACAATATTTTTGTTACAATATAGAATTTTTGAAATTCTATTAAATTCTTAAATTATATCTTATATAATTGTTTAAATTCTATGAGGGCTCTTAATCTTTTTGATTTAACAAATTAAATCAAATTAGATTTACAATATTTACTAAAATTAGATATGAGTTCCAAATTAAACCTTTTTCATTTGATTCTTTTTTTTTTTTATTTCATTCTTATTTCATAAAGAACAACGAATTTGTTTTATGGTAGTGGATAATCCCTATAAATATGGATTTGAATGAGATTAGAAAGAGATTAATCAGTACAAACTATTTTGGATTCAATCTATGGATAGAAATGCAAAAAACAAAAAAAAAGTATAAAGGATTATTAGAGAGTTTTTTTAGCTAGTCCAAATTTTCTTAAAAATACTATTACTACATTACCATTATAACATTCCATAGTATATTATAGATAATATGATCATTTTCAAAAAACAATTTTATCTATATTTATTTCTATCTTATGAAAAACAGGAAAAACGATACCATTATCTATGAAATAAGTATGGATAATGAATAAAAAGAGCAATCCGTCAATACATGTCTTTCACATACAACAATAAAAATGAATAATCTCTTTCTATGGCGGTTCCAAAAAAGCGTACTTCTATGTCAAAAAAACGTATTCGTAAAAATATTTGGAAGAAAAAAGGATATTTTGCCGCGGTTAAAGCTTTTTCCTTAGCTAAATCGGTTTCAACGGGGAATTCAAAAAGTTTTTTTGTGCAACAAACAAATAAATAATAAAGTCTTTGGCTTAGCTTCTTGGGCGTAGCTTAATTAATATGACTATAAAAAATGAATTAAACGATTTACATTAACTAAAATGAATGTTTTCCATTTTTCAATTCAAATTCAATATAAAATAAATTAGAACGAGTTCTTGTAATATCTTGTAATATATGGAATAATAATTTGTAATACGTGTATTTTTTCTATTACTGTACTTTTCACATCACAAAAATTCTTAAAAAGAATTTTTGTGAAAAGTACAGTAAAATTCCAATAGGAAGTGAAAACCCCCTGTTCTCTATCCATTTTGTTTTCTATATCTATATATAAATGGAAACCAACTTGCATTGAATCCTTAAATCTCGACGATTCCAGATGTACGAACTATTATTATTTCAAGCAAGCCGCCATGGTGAAATCGGTAGACACGCTGCTCTTAGGAAGCAGTGCTAGAGCATCTCGGTTCGAGTCCGAGTGGCGGCATCATTCTATAATATAAAAAGAACACAATAAAATAAAAATATAAAAAGAACACAATAAATTCTATAATGTATTCAATAAGCAATTCCTTATTTTTATTTTATTCACTAATCGGATTATCTTTTTTATATGATATTTATAACTTTAGAACATATATTAACTCATATATCTTCCTCGATTATTTCAATTGTTATTATGATTCATTTGATGACCCTATTACTTCATGAAATTGTAGGATTATGTAATTCGTCACAAAAGGGTATGATAGCTACTTTTTTATCTATAACAGGACTATTAGTTATTCGTTGGATTTATTCGGGACATTTCCCATTAAGTAATTTATATGAATCATTAATGTTCCTTTCGTGGAGTTTCTTCATTATTCATATGATTCTTTATTTTAGAAATAATGAAAAGCAAAATTATTTAAGCACAATAAGCGCGCCGAGTGCTATTTTTACTCAGGGCTTCGCTACTTTTAGTCTTTCAACCGGAATACATCAATCGGCAATATTAGTACCTGCTTTGCAATCCCAGTGGTTGATGATGCATGTAAGTATGATGTTGTTGAGCTATGCAGCTCTTTTATTTGGATCCTTATTTTCAATCGCTCTTTTAGTCATTACATTTAGAAAAAACATCAATTTTTTTTCTAAAGGCAATAATTTCTTAATTAGTTCCGTTTTATTTGACGAAATTCACTCCAATGAGAAAAGAAATATTTTACAAAGTACGGGTTTGCTTTCATTTAAAAACTATTATAAATATCAATTGACTAAAACATTGGATTATTGGAGTTATCGTGTCATTAGTCTAGGATTTACCTTTTTAACCATAGGAATTCTTTCTGGAGCAGTATGGGCTAATGAAGCATGGGGATCTTATTGGAATTGGGACCCTAAAGAAACTTGGGCTTTTATTACTTGGACCGTATACGCTATTTATTTACATACTAGAACAAACCAAAATTTTCAAGGTATGAATTCAGCAATTGTGGCTTCTATAGGATTTCTTATAATTTGGATATGCTACTTTGGTGTCAATCTATTAGGAATAGGTCTACATAGTTATGGTTCGTTTGTACTCCCATCTAATTGAATAAACCACTTAAAGAATATCTCAGATAATCCTTTTCTATATAACTTTCACATATAAGGAAAATTTGTGTGAGTTTTTGATAATTATTTAACCCCATTTTTTTTTATTGAACGATGAAATGAGGTTAAATAATTATCAAAAACTCGAAATAAATATTTTAATTCACTTCACTTTATTTCTCATTGCACAATGAACTATTTTCAAAATGAAAAATCATATAATTTTTTGATTTTTTACTTGAATTTCAATTCAATTCATTAAGATTATCTATAAAAATAATTAGATAGAATAGCTTCTACCTTATCAACTGATAATGAGAAAACAAAATCAGGATAAATACCGATTGCTATTACGGGAAGAAAGATACAGATTGAAACAAAAAGTTCTCGGGGGCCAGAATCCACAAAATAAGACTTTGGAACAGTAAAGAACTTGTATCCATAGAACATCTGACGTGACATAGATAATAAATAAATAGGAGTTAATATCATTCCAATTGCCATTACAAAAGTAATTAGTATTTTTGGCATTAAAAGATATTTTGGACTCGTAATTATTCCAAAGAATACTACTGATTCTGCAACAAAACCACTCATTCCTGGTAATGCAAGAGAAGCCATGGAAAAACTACTGAACAGGGTAAATAATTTTGGCATTGGGATAGATATCCCTCCCATTTCGTCAAGATAAACAAGATGTGTTCTATCACAGCTTGTACCCCCTAAGAAAAAAAGGGCGGCGCCAATAAATCCATGAGACAATAATTGTAAAACGGCTCCATTGAGTCCTGTGTTTGTTATGGAACCAATTCCTATAATTATAAAACCCATATGAGATACAGAAGAGTAGGCTATTCTCCTTTTTAAATTACGTTGACCGAAAGAGGTTGAAGCTGCATAAATTATTTGTACCGTTCCCACTATCACCAACCATGGAGAAAATATCGAATGTGCGTGGGGTAAAAATTCCATATTGACACGAATCAACCCATATGCTCCCATTTTTAATAAGATTCCGGCCAAAAGCATACATGTACTGTAATGTGCTTCTCCGTGGGTGTCTGGTAACCATGTATGTAGGGGTATAATCGGTGATTTGACAGCATAAGCAATAAGAAAGCCAAAATATAACAGAATTTCCAGGGCCACGGGATATGATTGATTAGCTAATGCTCCAAAATTCAATGTTGGCCCATCCGAACCATATAAACCTATACCTAAAACCCCCATTAATAGAAAAATGGAACCCCCTGCGGTGTATAAAATAAACTTTGTAGCTGAGTACAAACGTTTTTTACCCCCCCACATAGATAAAAGTAAGTAAACAGGAATTAATTCTAACTCCCACATCATGAAAAAAAGTAAAAGGTCTCGAGAAGAAAATAACCCTATTTGACCACTGTACATTGCTAACATTAGAAAATAAAACAATCGTGAATCTCGAGTAACAGGCCAAGCCGCTAAAGTTGCTAAAGTTGTGATAAATCCTGTCAGTAAAATGGGTCCTATGGAAAGCCCATCGATTCCCAGTCTCCAGTGAAAATCAAAAATAGTTATCCAGTTATAATCTTCCTCCAATTGTATTAATGGGTCGTCCAATCGGAAATGGTAACAGAATACATAAGTCATTAGAAGGAGTTCCAATAGGCATATACATATAGTATACCACCTAATTACCTTATTTCCTCTATGTGGGAGAAAAAAAATGAAGGAACCCGCAAATATCGGAAAAACTACAATTATTGTTAACCAAGGAAAATAGCTCGTGGTAAAGACAAGATACACTTTGACCATAAAAAATCCGTACTCGAGAAAATATTTTCTTCTGAGTACGGATTTTTGTCGGTGAAAAAATAGGAATCAAATAAAATGATTCAAGTGGAATTTTTTGTAACGTATCAATAAGCTAGACCCATACTACGGGTTGTCTCATGCCATAAATAAACACGAACACTCAAAAAATCCGTTGGACAAGCGGATTCACATCTTTTACAGCCTACGCAGTCCTCGGTTCTTGGTGCAGAAGCAATTTGTTTAGCTTTACATCCATCCCAAGGTATCATTTCCAACACGTCTGTGGGGCAAGCTCGTACACATTGAGTACACCCTATACATGTATCATAAATCTTTACTGAATGTGACATTGTATCTATAAATTTCAGTTTTGGAAATAAAATATTTTGATCTGGTAAAAAAATAAGTAGTAAATGAATTCTATAGTATAGATACCAGACAAATCAGTGGTTTACCAGAATTTTTTAGAATAAATAGATTTCTGGATATGTTTACGAGAAAGGGCCAATAAACTTGAATTCTTTATTTCAAAAAAGATGGTAATACAAATCTTACATGCTAATTTAACTAAAATTAGTAAATATTCCAATTTCTAATTAGAATATTCATTATTAATAGAAATTTGTATTACTATTAGAAATAATTCAAAATAATAATATTATTATACATTAAAATAATCTATTTTTAATTAGATTTATATGATTACGACTATTTATTCAACAAATTCGATTGATTGATACGGGTTGATTTTCTGTTACGATGAATTGACGAGACTATAGCTAGTCCAATTGCTGCTTCAGCAGCTGCAATGGCTATAACAAAAATGGAGAAAATATCTCCTTTTAATTGACGACTATCGAATAAATCAGAAAATGTTACGAGATTGATATTAACCGAATTTAGTATAAGTTCAAGACACATAAGCGCTCTAACCATGTTTCGACTTGTGATCAATCCATAGATACCGATAGAAAATAAATAGGCACTCAAAAAAAGTACATGCTCAAACGTCATTGACTAACTCCTCATCAATCTCGATTCATTTGAATCAATACGAATGAACATTTATTCAAACGATTTGATTAAAAAAAAATTATAGAACAAAAAAAATATTGTTGATAGATCAAATTCAGAACTTTATTTACCTTCTACTATTTTATTTATTTTTTTTATATTATACTTAAATATGTTATAATATATATATGAAAAATAATGTATATGAAAAAAGAGTGTTATGTTATAATAATAACACATGATAAAATAAAACAAGACATTTTTTTTTTTATTTAGGATAATTCCTAATTCTAAGAAATTGTACTTAGTATTTTATTGACGAGCCATACTAATTGCACCTATCAAAGCAACTAAAAGAATTATCGAAATTAGTTCAAATGGAAGAAAAAAATCCGTTGATAAATGAATCCCAATTTGTTGAACATTACTTATCAGGTCCTGTTCTATAATTTGGTTTGATCTTGTAGTCCAAATAATCCCATACCACGACGTCTCTAGGATAGTAGTAATTAGTGAAAAAAAAATACTTGTACAAATTAGCAAAGTAAGGCCGTTTCCAACAGTCCAAAGATTGAAATCATTATAATATTCAGAACTATTTGTGAACATTACAGCAAATATGATTAAAACATTTATAGCTCCCACATAAATAAGGAGCTGCGCAGCAGCCACAAAATAGGAGTTCGATAAAATATATAATAAGGATATACAAACAAGAACCAATCCCAATGAAAAGGCAGAAAAAATGGGATTGGTAAATAAAACTACTCCTATACCCCCTAATATAACAACTAATCCCAAAAATACTACAAGGATATCATGTATTGTTCCAGTTAAACCCATTATGTATAAAGTGAGAAATAGATAAGTCAAAATATTTCATGATCTTATTAAATAAGTCCAGGAAAAGAGGAATTCCCTCATTTTTTTCTTATATATAATATGTTCTTAATTGAATTAAATCTTAATTTAGTATGGATTAATATAGATACAGTTATTATATCAATCCCGGTTTTTTACAAAAAATGAGTTGGAATTGTGTATTTCGAAACCATTCCATTTACTTACATAATATACTTTATATTTACTTACATAATATACTTTATATATATGTATAATAATACAATAATATAATAATAAGTAATAAGACTCTTTTTCGATTTTGTTTGTATTTTTGTGTATACTTTATAATACTATTTATATAAAAATAATAATATTTATTTGATATGTTATATGAATAGCATAATATTTCTTAATTATTATTAAATATGAAAATAATATTATTAATTAATATTATATCTTAATCTATCTATCTTAAATACCATATAATGGAAATGGCCAAATCAAATAGTGACTAAATAAAAAAGTGGATTATTATCTCAATTCGAAATTTCCATTTTATCAATTGAAATTAAAGAATAATTAGGAACAATCAATAGTTATTATTAATCCAAATTCCAATGAAAAAAGTTTTATATTATGTTTTAGATTATATTAAATTCAATAATTGGTAATTGTTTTTGAATTGAAAGATTTATCTTTGTCTATTTTGATTTGAGTCGAATTCGTAATTGCTTGAATTGTGTAATCTCCAATTACTGACATTGGCAATCGACCCAAAGCAATTTGATTATAATTCAATTCGTGACGATCATAAGTAGAAAGTTCATATTCTTCAGTCATTGATAAACAGTTTGTTGGGCAATACTCCACACAGTTACCACAAAATATACATACCCCAAAATCAATACTATAATTAAGCAATTGTTTCTTTTTAATATCCGTTTTTAATCTCCAATCAACAACGGGTAGATCTATAGGACATACACGAACACATACTTCACAAGCAATACATTTATCAAATTCAAAATGAATTCGGCCGCGGAAACGCTCCGATGTTATTAATTTTTCATACGGATATTGAATAGTTACAGGTAAACGATTTGTGTGGGATAAGGTAATCATGAAACCTTGCCCAATGTACCTTGCGGCCCGTACTGTTTGTTGACCATAATTCATGAATCCAGTTACCATAGGGAGCATATCGTAAATATCTATGAAATAAATAAGTTGATGTTTCTTTCTCTTGTTTAAGATAATTTCGAATGTCGTTATCGTATTCTCTTATTTATATTTATAGTGAAACAAGTTGAGAAGAGGTTGTCAATAATAAATTACCCAAAGAAATAGGTAAAAGAAATTTCCATCCAAGATTTAATAGTTGGTCCATTCTCATTCTTGGTAAAGTCCATCTTGTTGCAATAGGAATAAATAGGAACAAATAAGCTTTAACTAACGTAATAAGAATCCCGATTATAATTCCAAAGACCCCACTCATATTATTTATTCCAAAAATATCAGGAATAAAAAAAATAGGTAGAATAGAGAAATTCCACCCTCCTAAGTAAAGAACTGTTACAAATAATGAAGAAACTAATAGATTTAGGTAAGAAGCAACATAAAATAAACCATATTTGATCCCTGAATACTCGGTTTGATAACCCGCTACTAATTCTTCCTCTGCCTCTGGTAAATCAAAAGGTAATCTTTCGCATTCTGCTAAAGAAGAAATTAGAAAAACTATAAATCCGATAGGTTGTCGCCACAGATTCCATCCAAAAAAACCATATTTTGACTGTGCCTCAACTATATCAACCGTACTTGAACTATTAGATAATCATAGTCGATGATACCATTACTGTTACCATCGCTATTCCAAAACCGTACATGAGATTCTCACCTCATACGGCTCCTCTACGGCCACAAATAAATAGAAAGACTAGTTCGATATTACCATTAATTCGGCATCCGTTGATATTGAAGGATAGATAGAATAAAGATACATCGAAGAGTCCTAAATTAGACCGATGTAATTCTGTCTGCTCGAATAAAAACTAAAAAAAGTGCTTCTGAATTTATCTCGTCCCCTTATAATATAAAAATTTCTCTTTCAATAAAATACTTGTTGTCTTGTTGTATCAATAGATATTTATTTTTCCTTGACCCATATCTTTTGATTACGAAAAAGAATTAGAGATTAGTTCACAAATCCAAATAAGAATTCTTTCTCTCTTTCTATATATATAGATATATAGATATAATATATAGAAAAAGAAATAAAGATCTTTTCTTATTCATTCTACATTCCATTATTTCTTTTGTTCCTGTTCTTGTTTCTGATAAGAGGCTACTCTGAAAAAGAAAAAAAAAAGAAATCAGAAAAAGGGGATTAATTCGTTCTTGATAGTCATTTCTTTAATCAGTGAATAGGAGCATACTCTAGATCGGAATCGTAGATAAGTACTGCTTGATCGTTTCTACTAACTTAAAGCACTAATTATGATTCATTTTATGTAAAAATACTTTTTTTGGTACTTTACATTATCTCCATTACTAATCTTTTGTGTATCTTGGTGTTTCTACCCGTTCACTAATTTGTGCTCGATCCTGATATGGTAATACATATAAAAAAAAATAGTATAAACCCAATCCACTGGATCTTTTGCACCCGCTTCAAGACATTATATCATGACTAATAAAATAATCTTAGTCATAAAACAATCTTAGTCTTGGGATAAACAGTTTACACTGTTTATATTTGCCTCTTTACTCTTGTACATAGGGAATGAGATTTAATCTTCTTACTGCAAATTGATAAGCTGTTTTGTTTCACTCATATAACTATCTGGTTTAACTTATTTATCTGAATAATGAATCAAAAAACGAAAGGATCCATCCATTATTAGAAATCTTTTCCTATATTAGAAATGAAGAAAAGAAGGAAAAGCCCGTCTTATAACGAATCACACGTAGAGATATTGATAACACACATAGAGTTAATGGTATTTCATAACTTATGGATTGAGCAGCAGCTCGTAAACCACCTAAGAAAGAATATTTATTATTAGACCCATACCCTGACATAAGAAGTGCAATAGGGGCAATACTTGAAATAGCAACCCATAAAAAAACACCTATACTTAGATCGGATAAAACAAAACGATATCCAAAAGGAATTACTAAATAACTTAGTAGAGTTGATATGACTGCTATAGCCGGTCCAACACTGAATAATAGAATATCTCCTCTATAAGGGAGGATATCCTCTTTAAAAAGTAATTTTGTCCCATCTGCTAAAGCTTGAAGAATTCCTAATGGCCCAGCATATTCAGGCCCGATACGTTGTTGTATTCCTGCGGATATTTCTCTTTCTAACCAAACAATTACTAGTACACCTATAGTAATTCCTAATATCAGAATCAAAATAGGGATAAAGACCCATATGAGTTCATAGACCTCTTTTAAAAGTTCGGATCCAGAAAAATAATTAATAGCTTGTACTTCCGTCGTGTCAATTATCATTTCAACGATCAACCTCCCCCATAATGATATCTATACTACCTAGTATTGTCATAATATCAGCCAATTTCATTTTTTTAACTAGCTGAGGAAGAATTTGCAAATTGATGAAACCTGGTGGACGAATTTTCCATCTCCAAGGAAAAACACTCTGATCTCCTATCATAAAAATTCCTAATTCTCCCTTTGGGGCTTCTACTCTCACATAAAGTTCTTGTTTCGATAATTCAAAATTTGGTGAGGGTTTTTTACTAATGAATCTATATTCAAAATCATTCCATTCAGAATTTGTTGTTCTATCAAAACGTCGTACTTCTAAATTTTCATAGGGTCCTCCAGGAATTCCTTCCAGAGCTTGCTGAATAATTTTTATGGATTCCGTCATTTCATTGATTCGTACTAAATAACGAGCTAGTGAATCCCCTTCTTTTTGCCATTGAACTTCCCAATCGAATTCATTGTAACACTCATAATCATCCACTTTCCGAAGATCCCATTGTATTCCAGAAGCTCGTAACATTGGTCCTGATAAACCCCAATTTATTGCTTCGTCTCCACCAATAATACCTATTCCCTCAACCCGTTCCAAAAAAATGGGGTTGCGAGTTATAAGTTTTTGATATTCGGTAACTTCTTTTAAAAAATAATCACAAAAATCTAAACATTTATCTATCCAGCCATGAGGTAGATCAGCAGCTACTCCTCCGATACGGAAATAATTATGCATCATTCGCATCCCTGTAGCAGCTTCGAATAAATCATATATTAATTCTCTCTCTCTGAAAATATAAAAAAAGGGGGTCTGTGCACCAATATCTGCCATAAAAGGACCAAGCCATAACAGATGAGAAGCTATACGACTCAATTCTAGCATAATTACTCTGATATAGCTGGCTCTTTGGGGTACTTGAATATTTCCCAACTGTTCTGGTGCATTTACAGTTATTGCCTCTGTAAACATAGTAGCTAAATAATCCCAACGTGTTACATAAGGGAGATATTGTATAATTGTTCGATTTTCCGCAATTTTTTCCATCCCTCTGTGTAAATAACCCAATACGGGTTCACAGTCAATAACATCTTCACCATCAAGAGTAACAATTAGTCGAAGAACACCATGCATTGATGGGTGTTGAGGACCCATATTGACTTTCATGAGATCTTTTCTTGTAGACGGTACAGTCATATATTTTTTCCCCGATTCATTATTTTATGAGTTTCTCAAAACGAGGTTCATAAAAAAATAGAAAATCTAATAATTCTTATTTCTAATTTAATAGTAATTTTTGAGTACTAATCAAAATTCTACTAAAATATTCTAAAAAAATTAATAATACATAATAATAAAAATCAAAATTTAATAAATTGATTTAGTTTCAATGAAATTAACGAGTTTTTTGCTCTCGAATATCCAGTTGACTTATTAATTTTTTATAGCGTACTCTATTTTCCTTTGCCAAATACGCTAGCAACCGTTGGCGTTTTCCCAGAATTATTCGAAGACCCCTCTGAGATGAAAAATCTTTTTTGTGCAATTCTAGATGTGAAGTAAGTCTCCGTATTTTATTTGTAAAACAGAATACTTGAAATTCAACGGATCCCTTGTTTTCTTCTTTTTCTTCTTGTGAAATTGCTGAGATGAATGCATTTTTTATCATAAAATAAAGAAAATAAAATAAAGAAAGAAAGTTAAAAGTTATATTATATATATTTTAATTTAATATATATTTTTTATTTTTTAATTTAAATTTACCGATCAGGAATAATAAATATAATAATAATGAATTTAATTTTAATAATATATATTTAATAATGTCTCTAATAATACCTCTAATTTTAATAATTTTAATCAGGTACACGCAAAAACTTTGATTTATTTTTTATCCAAATCCAAATCCAATTTGGATTTGGATAAAAAACATGATAAATTATTAAAAATTTATTTGTACCTAACAGAATTCGGCTGATTCATTCCTAGATTGATATAATATTAAATCAATATCATCTATTATCAGTTAATTTGGAATCGTGGATACATATGTATTCTTGACATAGTAAAACGGCTTCCATTATTGGTATTAAACCAATATCGATTCATACAAGCTAAATCTTCTAATCGATAATTAGGCCAAATAAACAATTTCAATTTGATTAATTTATTTGTATTTATATGAGGATAGTTATCCTCATTTATAAATTGTCCACAGCTCTTTATGTTGTTTTCATTACCAAATACGAAAATCTCATTTAAAACATTTCTATTCCAGGAATTCAAACAATTTAGAATTCTCAACTTTCTACGATGTCTAGTAGATAGAATATGTTCAGGAACAAGAAAATCATAATAATTTTTATTTTCATTCTTATCAACATCTTTTTTTTTTATGGATTTATTATTAGTTTGATATTTCTTTTTATTGACCAAGCCAATACCTATCATTTGATACATAATCAATTTTTCATCCAATTTTGTAGATAGACGAATTGGTTCGACAATCAATATTCCATTTTTTATCAATTCCGTCAGAGCTAGATCTTTCTGAGTTACCATGACGTCTAAACTCATTTCTCCTCTTTTAATGGAGGATATAGCAATTTCCTTTGGATTTGTTAATCTAAGCAGAAGACAATATACCTTGATATTATCGGTCATTCTTTTATTTAAGGCGTCATCCCATCTTAATTGAAAAAGGAAATACTTTTTCAGGAATAAATCGAGTTCCGCCTCTTTCTTGCTCTTGTATTGCTTTCTTTTTCTACTTTTTTTAATGTCTGATCCTGTATAATTTTCTTCAATATCTTTTTTTTTCTTTTGTTTTTGAACGTCTAATAGAAGATCCACTTGACTGGACTGTTGTTTTTTTTCTTGCTTCTTTTTTTCTAATTCAAAGTATTCTTTTTCATTAGATGATATATGAATATCCTTTTTTTCATTTCCGTTACTATTTGGATTTACATCAAAATTCAAAAACAACTTAATTGGTATGACCCACGATTTAATTTTATATGCATTATATGTATCATAAAGTATTCCAAATTCTGGGAAGAACTGAGGTTTTTTTGATATACGATGATATAACCTTTCTTCATTCATCCCCATCCAATCAAAAAAGAAACTTTTTTGATTCATTTTGGATGGTTTTTTTTTTTGATGAATCCTCGGAGATAAAATATTCTTATTATCAAGTTTTTTATAAATATTAATTTTAGTCTTAGTATTTTGATTCTTGGTACCACAATGCATATGAGTCCAGGTATCAATATTGATATTTTTATTTTGTTTAATAAAAAAATAGAAAATTTTACAATTAAAATATTTTTTCTCAATATTTTTTTTCCTATGTATATAATATTTTTCTCCTAGATAATCCCTAATATCTACATCCATTAGTACATAAAGCAATTGGGGTTTCTCTATATTAAAATTATATAATATTTCTTTATTTCTATTTATTTTTAATGGCGATCCATAAATATAGGAATCCCCTTTGTTTTCATAGTTTATATATTTATGTGATATATATTTATGTAATAAAAGATCATATCTGCAATTTCTTTTAAATTTTTCTTTTTGATTCATCAAAGAGTTTGCTTCATAATATTTTTTTTTTACGTAAGGGATTAATGGGTTTTTCTCCTTTTTATATGAATTCAATTTGATGGAGTCCTTATTGGGAATTGTACAACGTTCGTTGACTCTATTTTTCCACGTTTTCGATACTAACTGAGACCATTTAGTATGAGATAAATTATATTGATAATGGCCCTTTAACCAGTTTTTCCACTCATTTATTATAGACTTATCAATTTTATTATGCTTTGTTTTGGGATCAAATATTCCTTGTGTCTCACAATAATTCTTGATTTTATCCTTAAGAAAAAGATGGGTTCCATGATATTGAAGCACGGGTCTCAAGTGATATTTGTTACTAAATGGAGTTTGTGATATTTTGTAAAATACATATGCTTGGGACAAGGAAGATAAGTCACAACAAGCATTTAAATTATTATTTATATTCGAAAAAAAGTTTTTTCTAGTCAAAATAAATGGAATCGTGTTTTTGTTTGTTTCACCAATATCAATTTCTTCTTGATTTATTTTTTCCCTACTGGAAATTAATTTTCCCATTTTTTTGTCTATAGATTCAACTATAAGTTCTATATTGATCCTGAGGATGTTAATGATATATAGAAATATATCCATGTACATTTTTTCAATGAAAGATTTTATAAAATAGTGTAATTTACGTATTAACCGGATACTTCTTTTTTTAAATATTGGCCACAGATTTTTCCATAATTTTTGTTTTTTACCATTCAAGTTTGTATTGTTAGGACTAATAATATTTAGATCTGGAGTTAGAATGAGTTTTTTTTTGTCATTTTTAATCTGTTCCATTTGATTCCTGGTTGTGATTCTTCTATCAATAAGATCTTTGATTTTCTTTTCTATAAGTAAATTATTTGTCCAATTCCTGGATTGAATTTGAATAAGAAATTCTTGTGTATTTTTATTACTTATGGAATTTTTTTCATTCAACTCGTTTTTATTTAATTCAAATAAGAAAGTTTGGTTTCTTTTTTCCAAATTGTTTATCATTCCTTTTCTAACTAGAATTATTTTTAGAGCACCCTTTGTTTTTTCTTTGAAAGTTCTTATAAACCGTTTTCTTTTTCTTTTTAAAACTTTTAGAACTAGAAAACTTTTTTTTTTCACTTTTATATAGTTTTTTTTTAATTCATTAAAAATAGGTTCAAAAAAAGAAGGTTGTTTTCGTGGAGAACCAAAGGGGATTTCAGCTTCCATTCCCCAAATTGTTAAAAAACAAAAATTGTCCTTTTCTTCTTTTTTATCCCAACGAGAGTCTCGTACCTTAGATCCTTGCCAAGGTTTCAGACGAAAAGGAAATAGAATTTTTATCTGAATACCATCTGTTAACCAATCTTTTGGAAATTCGTTTTCTGATAATGGAACACCGTTAAAAGTACATTTAATATGCATTTCTTTATTCCAATCCCTCAAATCCTCATACCACTCGGGGAATTGAAATAATAGCATACGTCCAATATTTTTAGTTATTATCAA